GCTAGGTGTTTATGGAATTATTACAGCAGGTCGGTCTAGTAATTAGGGGGGCGGCCGTTCGGTCGCCTATGATACTCGGACCAATGGGTCAAAAATGGGTTTGTGCCGCAGGTGTTGAACGATCTACTCTACACAGGTGTGGGCTTACAGGGCTAGGGCTCATAAACCCTTTCTTTCATTCATCAATAGGGCCCTGGTCGGTCACTTTTCCGGGCCGGGATCGAGAAGTGGAAGTCATAAAAAAGAGATGTTTCTCTTCGCACCTCATGAGGAAGGGTAGCTTGTCAAGCTGGCCTATATGTATAAATATAGAATAATAGAAAGATATAAATAAAAAGATTCGCTGTCTTTTAACCGGCTGTTCTTCTTTGTCAACGCTACTAAGGACCTATAGGTTCGCCTACTTGACTTATGAAAGATAATGAGAATTGGTTATTCAAAAAGGAAAAGGCGCTACTTAGCCCTACATTAGTAGAAGTAAGCTGCTGAGTTAGCCTAGCCTACCCTACTATAGTATAGTATAGTATAGTAGGCGAGCGAGTTAGCGAAGACGCTTAGGCTAATAGATAAGAGAGCGTCGGTGCGTAGCCTTCATTCTACTACGCGTAGTGGAGCGCTCACTTAGCTCGACGTTAGGAGAGTCAAGGGGGAACGCCATACCTACATAGAAGAACCGCTGTTCGCTGACTTTCTAAGGTCTAACCTTTCGCTCCCCTACTGAAAAGGGGCAAAGCCGCTTCGCACCACTGATAGACTACTTAAGATTCAATTCAAAAGGCGCTACTTAGTTTCGCAAGCCTTTGTCATTGTCAGTCAACTAAGTAGGGCCTGAGGCCCCCTGCGAATCCGTAAATCTGAGGAGCATGCCGCAAAAAAAAAAGGATGGTCCCCCCGGAACGGAACAGAAAAAATAAGTACCCCCCATCATGGTGAACCTCTCCTTGTGATCGGGATGAGGTAGATGCCCCCCAGCCGGGGGGCGGATCGAATCGGAGTTTCCTTAGGTAGCCACCGACCTACAGTTATCCTTAAACTTCCGTGCTTGGTGGAGAAGAAGCGAACAAAGGTACGCTCGCTTGCTGTCTTGTTCTCTGCCGCGAACTGGGATCGCTCGCCAGCTAGGTCAGATTGGAGCAACATTGTATGAGAACATATTACCCATCTTCGGGGACAAGGGGCGGAACGACCTCTCGATCTACTTACTGCAGCCCAGGACGGGCGTCGTCGTCTAGGCGTTCCCTGTTGCTCCGATCTCCCCTACGCCTAGGACGTTGTCTGGGCCAAGAGCCATAGTTAGTTGCTGTTTCCATTTGGTTGTTTTTTCTCGTTGTTGATACCGGCAAGACCCAGCCAGATGATGTCTGCTGGTTGGTAGTGAGAGGACTCTTAGTACCCGCATACCCAAAAGGGGGCGCTGGTTAAAAAACAATCATTTGATTTTGTTTCTTGCTCTCCCTTAGCAGCGGGAAAGGAGTCTATCTATCTGCCTAGCTTTGGTAGATTTCCCCCAACGCAATCCACAAACTGAAATTCCACGATCCCTTGGTGGATAAGTCCGACGACTCAGCAGCAGTGCGGAATTGAGTTTCTCGTCCGGTGGATCTGATCTATAGTTAGGGGGCAATACATACCAAAAGGTTCGAAGAAGGAACGCGCATAAGAGTATATAACCAACCCACCCTTCCTTCTGTATAACCTATTCACATTAGTGAAGCGGCTGGATGCATAAGGGAAATGCACGTTTGTGAGACCGGATGCATAGGGGAGTCAACCTACGAGCACGGAAGAGCGTGGGTACCGCTGACTGTGGTAAGATTCTTAGCCCTGTTGATGACTCCATCTAAAATACAATAGGGACAGCCGTTTCCGGCTGCTCGTTTCGTATCTTGAAGAAAGTAGGCCTGTCGGCGGTCGGGTCAATAATAGCTATGCTATTGACCGACCTCCGCCCGATCCCGAATGCGGGCGGGATTAGATCGTGGTCGATGATACGGTCGAAAAGACCAGCGAGCGAGATGGTTGTTAATAGTACTAGACTCCCTATCATTGCCTTATGAGTTCTAACATCCTACAATCGTACCGATGTCTACTAAAACCTACGGGCGGGTGCTCCGCAACAGCGGCAGTAGTGAACATTGCTACTAAAGAAGGGAGAGGGCCGCGGCCCTCGCTACTCTAGTTTTTGGTATATGCGTTCCGGGAGTGTCCAATTCCCTTGAATCGTACTACCGGTTGTCCCACCGGGAGGGAGGTTGTGTATCGCCAGATGTCCAATCCCATAGTATCTGGATTCGTAATACCGAACCCTCTATATTTGCACGATCGCGCATGGGCTCGTAGGAAGCGAACTCATAGTAAGCAAGAGGGCCGGGAAGGAGGGAGCGGGAACCAGAAAGATTCCTACGACGAACCCGAGCCCCCCGATGAACGAAATAGACCTTTCTCTACTGTATAAGCACCGGCCGTCATCGGTAAACCTAGCTCCGGTCGGGACGAGCGCCCTAACCAACAAGCGAGAAAACTACAGCGCAACAAGCAACTCCATGAGCGCTAGCGCTCAAGCCGTTGCGCTAACGCGCAGCCAGCGCAACGGCAGCGCGCTAGCGCGTGCATCCGTTTTGAATCTTGCTGCTAGCCGCGCTAGCGCTCAAGCCGTTGCGCTAACGCGCAGCCAGCGCAACGGCAGCGCGCTAGCGCGTGCATCCGTTTTGAATCTTGCTACTCCGGCAAAGCGCGTTGCGGCGCCCTAGCGGGCGCCTGAACTTGCTGCCGGAGCTTGCAGCGGCGCCGCTCGATTGGCGCGCTAGCAACAAGCAACGGATTGAGCGCTAGCGCGGCGCTAACGAGCGGCTGCGCTACCGCGCCGCGCTAGCGCTCAAGCAAGTAGGCTCGAAAGCCGGAGTGCGCGTTAGCGCACTTACGTTTTCTCGCTTGTTGCATCCGGCTTTCTTGCTGCTCACGTTTTTCATCATGCTTCGTGCGCTAGCGCGCACTGTAGTTTTCTCGCTTGGTTGGCTAAGGAGAAAACGTGTTGGCATACCATTTCTGGACGTGGTGGAAGAGTCCATAGAATGCTATGCCTTGATAGCAAAGCCAACTAGCAGAGCCGATGCGAGGATCGGTGGGATGCCGTAGTCAGACGGAGGCAATCGGAAAGGCTTTTTAGGAAGGAGGACCGGGAAGTGCAGATGTTTCTGCAACACTCTTCCGACTTGATGCCGAAGGAATTGCCGGCTGGATGACCCCCTAAGATAAGAGGAGGATATAGAAGCAGATTGAGTTGCAGGTAGGAGCGAGTCTACCCTGCAAAGCGGCTTATCGCTTATCCCCATTTGAAAATGAGGAGATCCGACGTCAAGTGCAGGAATTGCTGTCGAAGGGGCGGGAGAGTCTCAGTCCGTGTTCAACGCCTGCTTGACTAGCTCAAAAGGAGGCAGCAGGAGTGTGTAGATGGGCTTTGAATAAGAGTTGGGTGAACTATTTCCAATAATGCCAACGATGGATGACATTATGGACTGCCTGTCGGGAGCGTGTTACTTTTCAAAGTCTGTGCTGGTAGTGGCGGCATCAAATCCGACGGGAAGGAAGGGAAAACGGCTTTCAACACCAAAGAAGCAAACGGAGGCAGCAAGTGAAGGGCTAGGGCGCCTGAACTTGCTCCTCCGCTTGCTTGAGCGCAAGGCGCGAAAGCCGTTGCGCGTTAGCGCAGCCGTTTTCTTGCAGGGCGCTAGCGCGCCCAGCTTCAAAACGGCTGCGCGTTAGCGCCGCGCGTCAGCGCAGCTATCAAGGGTTGCTTCTTTCTGAGCTTGGTTGGTGATGCCGTTTGGGTTGACGAACGCACCCAGTACGTTCATGAGGCTGATGAACGAGGTGCTCAGGCGGTAAGTTCGTCATTGTTGATTAGTATACTATTCTTGTCTTTAGTCGGAGTCGGCTCGAACACTTCGAGCATTTGAAAACGGTTTTCAATCGGTTGAGGGAGGAGCAGTTGTTTATCAACCGAGAGAAGGGTGAGGCGGGGAACTCATCTATTTTTTATTTTGAGTATCCCGAGAAGGCCTCAAGATGGACAAGGCGAAAGTCAAAGCTTGGAGTGGCCAGTGCTTCAAACGGCTACGGAAGTGAGGAGTTTTCACGGTTTGGCCAATTTCTATCTCAATCTGATCAATTTCAGTCAGTGAAGGCCGGATTGACGGATTGTATGAAGAAGGAGTCCCATTTCCAGTGGACGGAGGCGGCACAGAAATCGTTTGATGCCTTGAAGAAGAGGATTGTCAAGGCGCCGGTTCTAGCTCGGATTTGGAAAAGCTCTTTGAAGTGGAGACGGATGCGTCGGGTTTGGCGATCGGTGCTGAGGAGGGAAAGCCGATTGCATTTTTCAGTGAGAAGCTAAACGAGGCAAGGAAGAGCTTGTCTTCTTCCGACAAAGACAAGCGTTGTATGCATTGGTGTTTGAAGCACTGGAGGCATTACCAACTTCCGAAGGAATTTGTCGTGTACACGGCTCGAAGGTTTCTTCAGACGCAGGATAAGCTCGGTGCGAGGCACGCTAGGTGGGTAGCTTATCTACTGAGTTTGACCTTTAAGCACAAGGCAGGGAGCCGGAACGTGGTAGCAAATGCGTTGAGCCGGAGAGAGATTTTTTTGCAAACGGTTTTTCCGGAGTTTTCATCGGTTCGAAACCGGGAGGACGAGGATTTTGCAGAGGCTTGGAGAGTTAGCCTGAATCCTGTGAGTGGGAATCGAAGCCGGTTTTAGGACGTGCTATGTAGTAGACGGCTTATTATACAAGGGCAATGCGTTATGCATACCGAGAGGCTCTTTGAGGGAGCGGCTGCTGAAGGAGTTCACGGATTGGGAGCGTTGGTCGTGACAAGAGTTTTGCCCTTTTGAATGACAGCTTATATTGGCCCAGATCGAGTCGGGACGTTGAGAGGTTTGTGCAGAGATGCCGTGTATGCAAAACGGCAAAGGGAAAGGCTGTCGAATGCCGGTTTGTATAAGCCAGTACCACGGCTAGACCCCGGAGATATCCATGATTTTGTGCTTGGTTTGCCCAAGACGGCTCGAGGGCGAAAAGTGGTGGCAGTTTTCGAGAATGGCGCATTGAATCCCGTGCAAGAATTCGACAGATGCTACAGAAGTAGCCGGATTCTTCTTTCGTAAGGTGGTGAGAAACCACGGCGGTGAGCATTACGTCCGATCAAGACACCAGTCTGCCCTCTAATAGAGGGTGCTATGGAAGAAATTAGGCACTGAACTGAGGTTTAGCAGTGCTTATCACTCAGGACGGCCAGACTCCAGTCGTCGGTCACTGGGAGACTTGCTGAGGAGCTTAGTGCAAGGGAGACCGAGCAAGTGGGAATAAGTTCTTCCAACTGCAGAGTTTGCCTATCAAAACTATGTGAATCGGACCGTTGGGAAGTCACCATTCGAAGTGGTGTATGGTAAGAGCCCGAGGGGAGTTGTCAATTTGAGGCGAGCGAAGCTTCGTAGACAAGGCTCGTTCTGTGCGTAAGCACTCCACTCGTTCGTAAGCCCCTTTAGAGATAGGGGCGAGCAGTCTTCAGAAGTCATCGAGCGGCGCAGCGAGCTCCGCTTTAAGAAGCGAAGCGAGCCTAGAGTAGCAGCCTATTACGTTTTTCAGGCTCCGCGCGCTAGCGCGCGCAGTAGTTTTTCATCATGCTTAACGCGCAACGGCTTTCGCGCGTCAGCGCTCAAGCATGCGAAGAAAGCCGGAGTGCGCGTTAGCGCACTTACGTTTTCTCGCTTGTTGCCCTTCCGTTTTCATCGCTTCGCTTCATTCCCGTAAAGATTATAACACACAGAAGACTCCTTACCTTAGGAGCGGGATGAGTGATACATCCGGCGAGCGCCGGTGAAGAACGCAAGCAAAGCAGGAGCTCGGGCATTGTTATATTCCATCAAGAGAAAGGAGGCAGACAGGTAAGAAGGCCGACCACATAGGGGGAGCGAACCGAAAAGCTCAGCTTTGCGGAGCTCTTCCGTACCGCGCGGACTGCGTTGGCAAAGCCAACCTCTTCCTCCCAACATCAAGGGCCCAATGGTTCGGGGACCAAGGCACATGACCGAAATCAAGAGGTTGGGGTCTGCCCCTGTGCCCTTCAAGCACAGAAAGGCACTGGTCCGGTCCGTAAGTCCACATGTCGATCGCAGAGCCAACATTTCGCTATCCGCTCGTTCCTGCGGGAAGCGCGAAGAGCTAAGCCACTAATGTCGTGGCGAAGGTTATACCGCAGAAAGTCAGCGAAGCTAAGGTTTCGTATGTGTTATATCCTTTCGATCGAGCGACAACTTCTAAGGCATTCTCCGCTTAAAAAAGAGCGCAAGGGAAACACCCATGGACAGAGAGAAGGTTGCAGAAGTGCTTCTAGATCTCATGGAATAAGGCAGAATTTAGAACAACACTTTCCATCTCTTGCTTTCATAGATAAATAAATTTAGGAGATGAAATCCCGATTACATTACCGCAGGCCAAAATTATATTTTGAAGAGCAAGCCAGAGAAAAGAAGCGTTGAGATAATACCTTTCATCCTAATCTCATCTACTGAAAAAGGGGGCCTCTTGATCACCTGAAGAGATTTTTAGGCAGAATTGGCATAATTATTACCGTGAGGATTGAGCTGCCAAAAGAGATTATCCTAAGTTGTTTTATGGGCTGGAAGATTTTTTCAGTCCAAAAAAAAAGAAAAACAAGTATTCTGAAGCCAAATGCTCTTGGATGGGCAGTTGAATAGGGAGAGAAATCATTTATTCTCCTTCATATTGAATGTAGTCTATCACTTTGAGGTCATGAGAACCTTGTGAATTGATATAAATTATGGCATGCATCTCTGAGGAGAGTGGCACGGCCAAACATCATCCCAGAAGCGAATCAGCTTACCATTGCCCAACCAAAGTCTAGCCCAAGTTCTGCCTGAAAGTCTCTCTGTACCAAATAATACCTTTCTAGATGCAGGATATTTAAGAGGTGGGTTGGTCAATCCATTTTTGCCATTGGAGAGGTACTTAGCAGCCAAATATGAGCACCATGGCTTTTTCTTTTCCTTTGGAAATCTCCATAGCCACTTCATAAGAAGGGCTGGCTTGGTTGAAGTCCACCTCCTTCGTTAAGGTGATTGAAAAAATCCAGACCATAAAAAAGATTTTCTTTTTTGTATGGGATGTTAGTAAGGATGAACATGACGAGGTCTTATTGCAAGACTTACTGTTTTTTTATGAAAATTTTAATTCAAACATATCTATCTCAATCTTGTGGCAATTTCCTCTTCAAATCACATCCAGATGAACTTTGAAGGAGTAGGGAAGGCTACTCTGGGAATTCGGATTATGGTGGGGTCATAAGAGATGGCAATGGTGCTGTCATGTGGAATTGAACTGGTCTCCTCTAGGAATCAAAGATGCAACCTTTGCAGAAGCAGAAACTCTCCTGCATGGCCATAGTTTTGTCCAAACTCTTGATTCTTTTCAAGTCATCATATCAAACAAAAAATAGGGTTCTCTTAACATGATTAGATGGGCGAATGGTAATGATCAAGAACCTTGGCGCCTATGCTTTATCCTGATAAAACATTTTTCAATATTTTGGTAGTTAAAATTCATCATGTGAAGAGGGAAGCGACTTATTTAGCTGACCGTCAGGCTAACTTGGGTGTTAGGCTGCAGTCTTGTAGTCAGTGGATGGGAGGCCAGAAGAGATTGTAATTTCACTCTTTCCCCCACTTCTCATCTCTCTGTGGGACTTGTTCCCTCTTCTTATCAGCGCTTTATAGATAGGCATTTTCATTTAGAATGCTTTTTTCACCTTACCTTAAAAAAAAGTAGCCAGGAGCTCTCACAAATAGAATTTGAGTACCACGGAGAAAAGCTAGCTGGATAAACAAGACAGGGATCGCCCGCTCGGCAATGCTACCTTGGGGAGGAGACAAAACACTTTCATTTAATGTAACAATTGAAACTCCAATTCAAAAGCTTTATCGATATATGAACAAGATAACTATGGAAGAGTTGGTGAACATTGTTCTGACTCATAGCTCTAAGATGACTAGCATGAATGAGCCAGCTTCAACACCACCTAGACTCTTAATCATAGACAGACTTGCACTGACCTCAACATAAAAGGATGAGCCTGGTCTGTCTATTTGTACGCATTGGCTTAACTCACTCCTAACCTCCCTAGACACTGCCAAGGACACATAATGATAACTGCCAGGTAAGGGCAGCGGAGGTTTGATAAGAAAGAGTTTGGGCTTTGTTAACAAACATCGAGTTTGGAGTCGGGGCAGCATGGATACGAGACTATTGAAGTGAAGTTTGGAATCATTGTGGTTTTCTATCTTCAGATTACCAAATTGGAGAATCACCAAGGCCTTTCAGCGATTCGACGCGCCCCCCTAAGCTAGACGCTTCACCTACCTGACCTCAGAGAGAATAGAATGAGTCGCCCTAGACGGAATGAATTGCTCTGTAGGATAGTAGGGCGGCATTAGTGCGATTTGGCCGCCCAGCGGCCTCCTTGCTGTCTTAAAAAGAAAAGCGGACCCGCCGATCTTGCAAATTTGCTTTTTTTTATATATCAACCAGGTCAACTGACGCCAGCATCACCACTACGGAAACGAAATTTCCTTAGTCCTTTTTCTGTGAAACAAAGCCAAGCCTTTTCCGCGTTCCATCCCGCGTTTCCCTGCTTGAGACTGTTTTTTATTAGCCCAGTCATGAACCAGCCTGGTTGGAGCCATGGTCTACCCAGCAGTGCTTCATATCCTCCTTGCTCTTTGTCTAAGATTGGACTAAAGGCTTTTTTGTTGTTTTTCTTTTGGCTAAGAAGCCCGTAGGTTGTACGCCAGCCATACGTAGCTTGAACTGTGATGGCCACAATGTAACGAGCAAGCCGCCTTTGGTTGAATGTTCACACCTGATCCACCGTCTGCACTTCCTACATTCACTCCCGGAAATTGAAACAGGAAAACAGGAATTGTCACCTCCCGGTCTGCTGTAGTCAGCCTCACGGTGTGCCTGACTGGCGAGTCTGCCGTCTCCACGGCTTTCCCTTTTGCGGGCTGCTCTTCAAAAAGGCCTTCGAGTGCCGATCTTCGCTTGGGCCGGCTCCGAGGCTCTACCCTGGCTTTTCATTGGTTCCTCCCAGGGGCCCTTTATCGTATCGCGCGCGCATCTTCAAGCAATCGGGGGAGGCGCCGAGTACATAGACGAGGCGGTCCCGGGAATGAAAGCCCATTCCCTCGTGCTCTGGAACTCCTTCACTTCGGTTGAACAAAAAAGGTTCAATCTTGTGAAACCGTAGCGTAGGCGAAACCTGGCAGCCCGCCCAGAGTTTGACCTTCTCCGGTCCTGGAAGGAAACCCGACTTTCCTTCCTTCCCCCAGCAGGCAACAACACAGGGAGGAAGACGATCAGGATCTCACGTGTGGCAGCTGTTGGAACAAACTCCGAATCCAAGAGGTACCTACCTAGAGAAAAAGGCCACTCACTGGCGAAAGAGGAGAGAGAAAGGACCAATTGAAGGCCCCGGGGCCGGAATGCGGTAGGGTGTTCAAGCCCCACGCTCGATTCTCGAGATTCATGGGCCGTCTCGCGAAGATCTTCGATCCGAACCTTCGCATCTACTCTCTCTTAGAGGATGAACCACGCCTTCGCTATCGCCCCTCGCTATCGCATTGATTCTTGCCGGCCCTTCCAGATTCCAATTCCTTATTGAGATCGAGATCTTGTTCCATTAGACCCAGTTCGGTCAGATCAGTTCCATAATATAGCTTGCCCGGACCGGGCTTTCAGTGTTTGGTCGGGCCGGCCGTAATGAATGATCGTTGTTCGGGAACAAAACAATAAGACTTAAGGGTTTCGCTATCGCTCTTCGCCTAAAGCCGTCACTTCGCTCTTCGATCCTTCGCTATCGCAAGAATATAGCGATCGAAGAGCTATCGCTCAGCTGCTTCGCGTATTACGAAAGCCGTATTGCCCGAAGGGGGCATGCTGCAAGAGCGTAGGTGAGTGGTAAGCGTAGGAGGCGTGCCCGAAGGGCAGCGGCAGCAGTGTGGTTCCAGGTGCCGTCGCTAGATTGAGATCTGCAGGGTGGCGGGGACTTCGACTGTACTGTAGGGGTGGTAGGCTTAGTAGGGCTCGAACCTACAATATCACCGTTATGAGCGGTACGTTTCAACCAATTAAACTATAAGCCCCTACGGATCTCTACATGCAATTCGCTCACTTCGGGAAGAGCGGACGGAAAGAGGAGGCAGCAAGCTACGGAGCATGCGAAGAAAGCCCCTAACCAACAAAGAAGCAACCCTTGATAGCTGCGCTGACGCGCTCATCCGTTGCTTGTTTTCTCGCTTGTTTCATCGCTTCGTATGCTTTGCCGTCGGGCGTGCCCTGTAGTTTTCTTCGCTTCTTCCTCTTCCCAGGAATGAACAATTGGATAAACAAGAAATAAAAATTATTTTCTTATATTATATTTATGGTTTATAGATATATAGATATCTATATATTATAGATAATAATAAGCAAGCGGCCCTTTCGCGACTCAAACTGCCGGTACGCTTTCCGGCTCGCAACGACTCAAACGGGCGGGGGCTCTCTATTTGCTTGCAATGCCGGCTGTTCGCCTTTAGTTAGAAGTAGAAGTAGAGGACTTCATAAATAGTAAAAAAGTATGGATGAAGTAACAAAAAGTACATAAGGAGTGAGAAAGAAAAACTTGGTTACGGGAACCGAAGGTTAGGCCGACTACTATAGCTACACCTACAACAGTTTATTCCTACCCCCTTTTCTTCCCCTTTCTGTCAATGTTGCCAATTCCCATAATACTAATGTACCCTCGTGCATACAGTTGCCCAACGACTTTCTTCCTCCGACTTCTTTAGCCACTTCCGGCTTCCCCACTTCCGCATCTGTCGTATTCGGGCTTCGTGGCGGAGCATTTAGCAATGCCAGCCTGGTGAGGGCTGGCTGTCTGGGGACAGGTTAAGGCAAGGCCTGCTGGGCTTGCTTCTCATGAGATTGGGTGAGGGAATCGGAAAGGGGCTCATAAACCGGGCGGGCGGGCTTTTGGGCACACGGAAAAGGGGAAGTGGATGGAGGGTGCTTCTCAGCTAGAGTTGGGGGTGGGGTCGCTATAGTGGCTAGGGTGAGTCTTCCTACACGGCAGGACGCCCGGCTCTAGACGAAGCTGCGGGGGTTACCACCACATCCTCTCCCGATTCGAACGACGACCGATGGATCTGTCAAGATGAAAACAAAGCGTTTTAGGACGGCACCGAATCCTCGTCTGGATAATCGAAGTGGGTGGCTATTCTCGCAGACGGAAAGACTCAACGACGAGTAGACTTCTTGCAGCTCCGCTCGTCTGACTACGAGCCTAATCTATGGTAGAGCTGGGCTTTTTTCGTTTCTATAGACTCCTAACGCGCTACTTGCCTCTTCACTCTTCCCTTAACTATCGGACTCTACTTGCTTGCAGCCCCTCACTGACACAACCCCCAACTACTGACCTGACGACTGGCCTACAGAACTCAAAGTTTCTTGCGCAGGGTGGGGCAACGGCTCCATCGAGCAGTCACCACAGGCCAGTTTGTTTGGCATAACAGGACCTAGTCTATAACTGAAAAGATTATCCCCGTCATACCTCTGGTTTCTTTCCAGCCTCCCATCCGTCTGTCTTCATCCAGCTGCATCAGACTACACAGCCTGAAGCTCATTTCTTCAGAATCTGCTAGCTGCTTCAAAAGGCTAGCGCGCTAGCGCGCCTTGACTTGACTAAGCCCCGCGCGCTAGCGCGCGTACTCCCTCCGAGTCAGATTTTTTCCGGAATTGTTGTCAAGTGAAAATGGAGAACTTCTTGGAACTATTTGAACACGACGTTTCCTGGGGAGTCGGCATCCATTATGTGGAAGTTGGGTCACATCGTGGATGTACATAATTTTAGATTGATCTCCTACTCCTTTACTTCGCTTACACTCAGCAAAGGTATAACCTTCTCTCCAGCTCAAGATCACTGCTTTCTTTTTCTTGAAAAAAGTAGATCCTTTCACTTTCATTACAACCGACTTCATCCCCAGATTTCTGGCGGATCGCCCGACATGTTCTGCAGTTGCTTCAGCAGCATACCGAGAAAGACGAGACCCCCCTTTGATTTCCTCCAAACAACCTGCGGAAGCCCCAGTTTTTTTATTCCCCCTAGCATCCGTCACGGTAACAAAGGTATTATTGTGGATCGGTGGTAAATGGACAAAATCTTTTTTTTTCCGAAAAAATTGCTCATCTTCCTCCGAGATGCTCTGTACGAAGTTCATGGATTTGAAACTCCTGCCCGCAATAACTTGTTGCTCTACGCGCTCGGCCGTCGTTTTTTCCTGGGGCATCCTATTATCAGTGTTGAGAAAACACTTGCTCTTCGTAGCGCTCTCACTCATCAGTCGCTTCAACCATTCATTCCATTTTGCTTTTCCTCGTTCCTTGACTG